ATAATATAATAAAAAATAGGAAATTAGGAATATTTTGAGATTCAAGCAGACAACGTATTATTGTTCAGTATAAACGTAATACTATTACGTATTATATATATTAAATATAATAAACATAATAGCAAATGGTCACCCGTAATAAGTAATAACTATAATTCATTATAATTAAATAATTAATTAAAAATCAATTAAATTAATATAATTTGTTACTTTTTTTATTACAAATACAAATATAAAAAATATCTCTATTCTTCCTTTAAATATAAATACTACCGCGGGAGTTTTATGAAAAAACCAAAGCCCCTTATCGGATTTGAACCGATGACTTACGCCTTACCATGGCGTTACTCTACCACTGAGTTAAAAGGGCATGTTTGATTCAATTCCTGAATAAGGCGCGAGTCACTATATTATATATTTAATATTTAGTGTATATACATATTATATGTATATAAATAGATCTTTTACATATAGATATCTCTTATTAGATATCTCTTATGCGTTCGAATATATTTTATTTTAGACGTATAGTGGTTCACTCAGGAACGATAAATTTGATTTACATAATTGAGTTAAGTTATTAGGGTATACGTGTAAGTAAAAAAGGTTTTTTTTTACTTTCAAAAATATCAATGCAAGGAATTTTTTCAAGCCAGATGCTAATTGCCATCATAACGAAATTCATTTGATTGATATATGTACCTATCAATTCAACCTAAATCCAAAATATTTCATCGAATCATTAATAAAGCGATTATGCTTGTCCCCCACAAACCAAATTGTTAGAGAAAAAAATTTCTTATTTATTAAAAATAAATAATATTAACAATAAAAAAAAATAAAATAGATTTATTTATTGAATTATAGAATATTGATTTAGAATGAACGATTCAGAAATATAAATAATCAAAAAATTATATAATCGTGAAAGATAGAAAGATCCTTCGCATTGATTCATATGATTCCATTATATTGACAATTTTAAAAAACTATTCATACTATGATCATAGTATGATGGTGGTTGTGCACATATGCCCCCATCGTCTAGCGGTTCAGGACATCTCTCTTTCAAGGAGGCAGCGGGGATTCGACTTCCCCTGGGGGTAGGGTACTACGAAAGGAAGTGGATCATGGATTATCGCTAAGCCTGAATTGATTTTTCCCGGGTCGATGCCCGAGCGGTTAATGGGGACGGACTGTAAATTCGTTGGCAATATGTCTACGCTGGTTCAAATCCAGCTCGGCCCAATAATTCACTGATCCATCATGAAATGATATACCCCTTTTGTTGTTCTCTAGAAATGCTCGATCCCAATAGAAAAAACGTAAAATTTTCAGCTATTGATATATCTTATCTTTACCGCGATCGCTATTTATTTACATTCTAATGATCTAGACTCAGATCAAGATGTAAAGTCTAAGGAAAAGAGTAAAGAAAAAAGACCTTTTTCATTGAAAGATCGACTAGCCATTGATTTGGAAAAAATGAAAATATTATGATTATTAGTAATCCATGTCGCTCGTGCTAAAGAACATATCCATATCGAAATTTTTTTATATGAAATCATATAAATATGTATACTGTACACTTTATTTTATAATGTTATTTCCTTGGGATTGTAGTTCAATTGGTGAGAGCACCGCCCTGTCAAGGCGGAAGCTGCGGGTTCGAGCCCCGTCAGTCCCGATGGATCCAAATCCAATAAAAAATACAGCAATTCATCCTTCCTTTTTTCTGTGAAAGGGGGTACAAATAGTATAATTTCATTTCCAACAGGAATCCTTTTTATTTTTTCATTTCTTCTATTGTTTGTTTAGAACCAATGGTAAGCGTAAAGGCGGTTAGATGATACTTCATCAAATGGTTGTACAAGGAGGGCGCTGGTTTATAGAAAAGAAAGGATGAAAAAGAATGAAAAATTTAACTAAAAATAAAATAAAGAAAATAAAGTTAAAGGTGTTTTTGATTATATCAGGAATTTACGTTGGAGTTCGGTATGGATAAAAGATTTTCCTATCTTATAATATTCCATTCTTGACGATGATTCAATTTGTCAGATATTTTTATTCATGATATTGATCCGATTCGATTACATCAAGTGTAATTCATATTCATCCCATTGAATTTACAGACAAAAGATTTATCATCTCTATGGGATTAAATCCCGAGTTATTGCGAATTAAAGAAAAATTAAACAACGAAATTGAAATTATGGAAGTAAATATTCTCGCATTTATTGCTACTGCACTGTTCATTTTAGTTCCTACTGCTTTTTTACTTATAATATACGTAAAAACAATAAGTCAACGTGATTAATTTGAATTAAACTTGTGACTTTTTAGTTCTTATCAATAGAAGAAATAAAATAAAACGGATTCAAATTTCGCGTTTTAAATGAAATGATCGAACTATACTCAGCAGTATTCTATGAGATACTAGATAGTGTGGTAGAAAAAAATTTATCTCCCATACTATCTAGTATTGTTATTATACTGTATAAAGTTTGTTGTATGAAGATACAGGTTAATTTAATATATATTTTAATATATATATTAATCGACATTATTATATTCATATATGGAATTGATATATAGATATCAATTCCATATATAATGTACAGAGTTTTATGTTCTAATTCTATTTCTTTGCTTCATCTATTTCTATTTGATTTGTGTTGATTCCAATTAATCTGAAATAATCCCAAAGACAGCTTTTACTTTACGATTCTAATTCCTATTCCTAGACTTCTGATTATTTTTAATAGGAATTCCGATATCCATTGAAAGAAAGATTCAAATCAATGAAGGAATAAGGGGTATGTTTATACCATAATAAAGTAATCTTATTCTTAGCATTCCGAAGTAATTGATTGAGCAGTTGACAGAGGATCCAGGGGTTCATGGGAACTTCTTCGGATTTCGAAATAAAAATATTTTCAAATTTAATTTTGAACGTGAAATAGTCAAATTAAAAAAAAGTATTTCCAGAACAGAACGATCTATAAAAAAAATTGATACAGTTTGATTCCTAAACTCAATTAGTAGTATTTCTATAGTCCACTTCTTCCCCATACTACGAGTGAAAGGGAAAATGTAAAGACTACCATTAAAGCAGCCCAAGCGAGACTTACTATATCCATGTGAATTTTGTCCTCGATCTCTATGAAGGAATTATTCAATTATTGTTCACTAATAATAGTAGAATTTCCTGCGCATAGTCAAAAGGGGGAAGGGGATTCTGATCCAACACCATTGATGAAACAATCCAATAAATCCAATTAGAACAGTTCTTATAATTATAAGATTTCTAGTATAATCGGAAAACATTAAGCACAAGCAAAATATGCCGAGATATCCTTTGAAGTAGCAGAAGTATCAAAGGAATGTTAATAACATGTCAGAATAATAAGACCTATTCTCTCTTTTGTCGCCTTTCATTTTCATTAAGTCAAAAATAAAAAATATAGAATCAAGATAGATCATTATATATCGAATACCCCTATTGTTATTGCTTTTTCATTTTTCCCATTTATTTAATATAAATTTTACCATCTCCGATCGGCCCTATGAAATAATCGAAGACGTCCTATTATGCTCTTGACTAGAGGTTATCGAAAAGGCAAAATTTATTTTTGTACTTTAATTTTTAACTTTATAGTTTATATATAAATAAGTAAAAGTACATAAACTATAAGTATATATAAGTACTTATATATAAGTAATAAAGAAAAAGCTAATTATACATTCAATCAAATTACTATTGATTGAATGCCAGAGTACTCATAAACTTTCCTGAGTAGGTATACAAAGTATCTTCTGTTCTTTCCACAACTAATAATTTAATTAGATTCCCCCTCGACCCTCCACTATCCAATCGAATTCAAGACTCAGCCAGTAGACACTACATTAGTAGTGGAAAGGCTATCATATAATATAAAAAGTTACCAGTTCTTTTTCATGACTATAAGCTTTCCTTAAACCCTAATTTATAGAACATAAACCCCCAGATACTTAGAATCAAGCAAGTATCCAGAGTCTTTTTCCTCCGCTTGTTTCTGCTGGAAAAAACTTGGCAAGTTATATCAGCAAAACAGAAGGTATTTCGACTCTTTTGTTAATCAGGCGACACCCGGATTTGAACTGGGGAAAAAGGATTTGCAGTCCCCCGCCTTACCGCTCGGCCATGCCGCCAAAACGATACAAAATATATGACAAAATTTCCCCTTTTGCTTTTTTTCTTGTACTTGTATTTTGCATCCCGTTTTCTTTAAAACCTTTCATAAAAGAAATCCTTACTTTTTTGTTTCAATTGGTTCAATCCCTTCGATTGATTGTAGCGTATCTTAAAATCCCAAATATCTATAACCATTATTTCCCCTTTGAAAAATAGATATATGCTTTTCAGTCACAAAACCAAAAAATTAGGACAAATTTGAACCGTTAACTATTGATTGTAAATTCATGAACGATTCTTCAATTTGAATCTAAAACAGTGTTTCCTTTGTGTTTACTTAATGATATAAGTAAATTCAAATTGATACATAAGTAATCAGTTTTTATTTTTTTTTTCAAAAAAAATAAATAAATAAATCCTTATCAATTTCAATTATAACAGCAATTATGGGTATATGTAAACCCGATAACAAAAAGAAAATTGTTACACAGATATTATCTGTTACACAGATATTATCTAATTAGATATCTTATCTGTATATGATGTTTATAGGTAATTTTCACGAAATTATCGTGCTTCACTTTTTTTTACAATTTTTCTTGAATATATTGAATATATAAAAGAGATTTTTTGATAAAGTATGGCAGGGGTTGTTCCGAATAAAGCTGTAATATAATAAATATAAAAAAAAAAAAAGAAAAAAGGGGGGGGGACGTATATAGATAGCTGGAGTTATATCTGCGCATGCTTAATAAAAAAAAAATAAAAACTTTTTTTTACTTACACGTTTTTACACTCACATATTTTACGAATTAGACTAAAAAAA